CGCCCTGTCAAGGCGGAAGCTGCGGGTTCGAGCCCCGTCAGTCCCGATGTATCCAAATCTATTAAAAACTACAGCAATTCATCCTTTATTTTCTATAAATAAACTAGTGCTTGCCTTCTACAATCATTTGATGAAGTATCATCAAACGTTGTAAACAAATCCAAACAAAGAAATGCAAAAATAAAAAGAATGCTTGTTGGGAATGAAATTATACTATTTGGATCCCTTTGACACAAAAAAGAAAGAATGAAAAATTGAAAAAAAAAAAAATAAAATTACAAATTAAAGGTGTTTTTGATTGTCTCAGGAATTTACGTTGGAATTCGGTTATAGTATGTATTAAAGGATCTTCCTGTTATTCAATTCTTGACGATGAATCAATTTGTCAGATATTCTTATTCATGATATTGATCCGATTCGATTCCATCGAGTGTAATTCATATTCATCCCATTGAATTTACAGCCAAAATATTGATCATCTCTATGGGATTAAATCCCGAGTTATTGCGAATTAAAGAAAAATGAAATAACAAAATTATGGAAGTAAATATTCTCGCATTTATTGCTACTGCACTGTTTATTCTAGTCCCTACTGCTTTTTTACTTATAATATACGTAAAAACAGTAAGTCAAAGTGATTAATTTGAATTAAAAATTCAATTTTTTACTTTTTAGTTCTTATCAATGATTGCAGCGAAGAAATAAAAGAAAAGATTTTCAATTGCGCGTTTTAAATCAAATGATCGACTTATACTCAGCAGTATTCTATGAATACAGTAATCTATGAGATACTAGATAGTATGGTAGAATAAAAATTTCTACCATACTATTTACTACTATTTACAATGGCTATTGTACTATATAAAACTATATAAAGTTTGTTGTATCAAGATACAGGTTAGTTTAATATATATCAATCAACACTATGATCTTCATATATAGATAGAAATTCTCTATATAATGTCGATAGTGTTATGTCCCAATTCTATTTCTTTCCTTCATCAATTTCTATTTGATTTATGTTGATTCCAATCAATCTGAAAGAATCCTAAAGACAGTTTTTACTCTTCCGATTGTATTTCCTCGATTTCAGATTATTTTTAATATGAATTCCGCGATCCATTGAAAGAAAGATTCAAATCAATGAAGGAATAAAAGTGAAATTAAAAATAAAGTATTTGGAGAACAGAACGATCTATACAAAAAATGGATCTAGTTTGATTCCTAAACTTAATTATTAGTACTTCTAGAGTCCACTTCTTCCCCATACTACGAGTGAAAGGGAAAATGTAAAGACTACCATTAAAGCAGCCCAAGCGAGACTTACTATATCCATGTGGGTTTTGTCCTCGATCTCTATGAAGGAATTATTCAATTATTGTTCACTAATAATAGTAGAATTTCTATCACATAGTCAAAAGGGGATTCTGATCCAACACCATTGATGAAAAAATTCAATAAATCCAATTAGAACAATTGTTAGAATTATAAGATTTATAGTATAATCGGAAAACATTAAGTCCAAGCAAAATACGTAGAGACAGCCTTTGAAGTAGCAGAAGTAACAAAGGAATGTTAATAACATGTCATAATAATAAGACCCGTTCTTTACTTTTGTCGCCCCAAAAAACTATATATAAAATCAAGCTAAATCATTATATATTGAATACCCCTATTTTTTTTTTTCTTTTTTATTTGATAAAAATCTTATCATCTCCGATTTATTTGCCCTATGACCCAATCGAAGACGTATTATTATGTTCTTGACTAGAGGTTCTTGAAAAGTAAAAATGGATTTTTGTACTTTACTTTTTAACGTTAATCTTTCTATCTAATAAATTAAAAAATAGAAAAGAAATAAGTAAAAGTAATTAAACTTTTAGGTTATTTAAATAAACTAAAAACTAATTATACATTCAATCAAATTACTATTGATTGAATGCCAGAGTACTCATAAACTTTCACGAGTATGTATACAAAGTATCTTCTGCTCTTTCCGCAATTCAAAATTTAATTCGATTTTATCTCCCCTATCAATCGAATTCAAGACTCAACCGCTAGACACTACATTATTAATTATTAGTGGAGGGGCTATCATATAAAAATTGACCCGTTTTTTGACGACTCTAATCTTTCCTTAAATCTTAATTGAAGACATTTTATAGAACAGAAAACCTCAGATACTTAGAATCAAGCAAGTATCCAGAGTCTTTTTCCTCCGCTTTCTGCGGCTGGAAAAAACCTAGCAAGTTATCAAAACAGAATAAGTTAGTTCGATTCTTTTGTTTATCATCAGGCGACACCCGGATTTGAACTGGGGAAAAAGGATTTGCAGTCCCCCGCCTTACCGCTCGGCCATGCCGCCAAAACGATATAAAATAGATGACAGAATTTGCCCTTGTGCTTTTGTTCTTGTATTTTTAGTTTGTATCCCGTTTTCTTTAATCCCTTTCCTAAAATCAATTTGACTTTTTTGTTTGGATCGAAAAGATTGATTGTA